GCTAGCGTAGCTTAATACAAAGCATAGCACTGAAGATGCTAAGACGAGCCCTAAAAAGCTCCGCATGCACAAAGGCATGGTCCCGACCTTATTATCAGCTCTAACTCAACTTACACATGCAAGTCTCCGCAACCCAGTGAGTATGCCCTCAATCCCCCGCCCGGGGACGAGGAGCGGGCATCAGGCACAAAAATTTAGCCCAAGACGCCTGGCCTAGCCACACCCCCAAGGGAATTCAGCAGTGATAAACATTAAGCCATAAGTGAAAACTTGACTCAGTTAGTGTTAAAAGGGCCGGTAAAACTCGTGCCAGCCACCGCGGTTAGACGAGAGGCCCCAGTTGATAATACAACGGCGTAAAGGGTGGTTAAGGACAAATAAAAATAAAGCCAAATGGCCCTTTGGCCGTCATACGCTTCTAGGTGTCCGAAGCCCCAACACGAAAGTAGCTTTAACAAACCCACCTGACCCCACGAAAGCTGAGAAACAAACTGGGATTAGATACCCCACTATGCTCAGCCGTAAACTTAGACATCCAACTACAATTAGATGTCCGCCAGGGTACTACGAGCATTAGCTTAAAACCCAAAGGACCTGACGGTGTCTCAGACCCCCCTAGAGGAGCCTGTTCTAGAACCGATAACCCCCGTTAAACCTCACCACTTCTAGCCATCCCAGCCTATATACCGCCGTCGTCAGCTTACCCTATGAAGGTAATAAAAGTAAGCAAAATGGGTAAAACCCAGAACGTCAGGTCGAGGTGTAGCGTATGAAGTGGAAAGAAATGGGCTACATTTTCTATCACAGAATATTACGAACATGCACTATGAAACAATGCTTGAAGGAGGATTTAGTAGTAAAAAGGAAATAGAGTGTCCTTTTGAACCCGGCTCTGAGACGCGTACACACCGCCCGTCACTCTCCCCTGTCAAAACGCACCCAAAATACCTAATAATATAGCACTGACAAGGGGAGGCAAGTCGTAACACGGTAAGTGTACCGGAAGGTGCACTTGGATCAAACCCAGGGTGTGGCTGAGTTAGTCAAGCATCTCACTTACACCGAGAAGACATCCATGCAAATTGGATCGCCCTGAGCCAAACAGCTAGCTTACCCACCAAAATTAACCAAACAATATAAATAAAACAAAATAGACAAAACACCAAAAACTAAACCATTCTTTTACCTGAGTATGGGAGACAGAAAAGGTTCAACCAAAGCAATAGAAACAGTACCGCAAGGGAAAGCTGAAAGAGAAATGAAACAACCCATATAAGCACAAAAAAGCAAAGATTAAACCTTGTACCTTTTGCATCATGATTTAGCAAGTAAACTCAAGCAAAGAGACCTTTAGTTTGAGACCCCGAAACCAGGTGAGCTACCCCGAGACAGCCTATTAAGGGCCAACCCGTCTCTGTGGCAAAAGAGTGGGAAGAGCTCCGGGTAGAAGTGACAGACCTACCGAACCTGGTGATAGCTGGTTGCCTAAGAAATGAATAGAAGTTCAGCCTCGTATACCTCAGATCAAATAAACTCAAAACAAGACACCCAGAGAAACACACGAGAGTTAGTTAAAGGGGGTACAGCCCCTTTAACAAAGGATACAACCTTACCAGGAGGATAAAGATCACAATGTACAAAACATACTGTTCTAGTGGGCCTAAAAGCAGCCACCTAAATAGAAAGCGTTAAAGCTCAGACAGAAACAAGTTTATTATTCTGATAAACAATCTTACTCCCCTAAATTCTATTAGGCTAATCCATGCCCCCATGGAAGAAATTATGCTAAAATGAGTAACAAGAAGGCCCGCCCTTCTCCTAGCACAAGTGTAAGCCAAATCGGACAAGCCATTGGCAACTAACGAACTCAACCCAAGAGAGTAATGTGAACCATAAAAAAACCAAGAAAACCCCACAACCCAATCAATCGTTACCCCCACACTGGTGTGCTACCCTAAAGGAAAGACTAAAAGAAAAGGAAGGAACTCGGCAAACACAAGCCTCGCCTGTTTACCAAAAACATCGCCTCCTGCAACAAAACCACGTATAGGAGGTCCAGCCTGCCCAGTGACCACAAGTTCAACGGCCGCGGTATTTTGACCGTGCAAAGGTAGCGCAATCACTTGTCTTTTAAATAGAGACCTGTATGAATGGCTAAACGAGGGCTTAACTGTCTCCCCTTTCCAGTCAGTGAAATTGATCTGCCCGTGCAGAAGCGGACATAATAATACAAGACGAGAAGACCCTTTGGAGCTTAAGGTACAAAACTCAACCACGTCAAGCAACTTAACAAAAAGCAAAAACTTTGTGGAATATGAGACTTTACCTTCGGTTGGGGCGACCACGGAGGAAAACAAAGCCTCCAAGTGGATTGGGAAAACCTCCTAAAACCAAGAGAGACATCTCTAAGCCACAGAACATCTGACCAAACATGATCCGGCCACCTAAAGCCGATCAACGAACCAAGTTACCCTAGGGATAACAGCGCAATCCTCTCCCAGAGTCCATATCGACGAGAGGGTTTACGACCTCGATGTTGGATCAGGACATCCTAATGGTGCAGCCGCTATTAAGGGTTCGTTTGTTCAACGATTAAAGTCCTACGTGATCTGAGTTCAGACCGGAGCAATCCAGGTCAGTTTCTATCTGTAACGCTACTTTTCCTAGTACGAAAGGATCGGAAAAGAGGGGCCCATACTTCAAGCACGCCCCACCCCTAATTTATGAAAACAAATAAATAAAACAAAGGGAGAGCCAAAATCCCAACTATCCAAAATAAGGACATACTGGGGTGGCAGAGCATGGTAAATTGCGAAAGGCCTAAGCCCTTTTACCCAGAGGTTCAAATCCTCTCCCCAGTTCATGCTAAACATCCTAATAACCCACCTAATTAACCCACTAGCCTACATTGTGCCCGTCCTACTAGCAGTAGCCTTCCTAACACTAGTTGAACGAAAAGTACTAGGCTACATACAACTACGAAAAGGACCTAACGTAGTAGGACCTTACGGACTACTACAACCCATCGCCGATGGAGTAAAATTATTCATTAAAGAACCAGTCCGCCCATCTACATCATCCCCATTCCTATTCCTAGCCACCCCCATACTCGCACTAACCCTAGCCATAACACTATGAGCACCCATACCAATACCCCACCCCGTAACCGATCTAAACCTAGGAATCCTATTTATCCTAGCCCTATCAAGCCTCGCAGTATACTCAATTTTAGGGTCAGGATGAGCATCAAACTCAAAATACGCACTAATTGGCGCCCTACGGGCCGTAGCCCAAACAATTTCCTATGAAGTAAGCCTGGGACTTATTCTTCTCTCAGTAATTATCTTCTCCGGTGGATATACACTACAAACATTTAATATTACCCAAGAAAGTATCTGACTACTCGTACCCGCCTGACCACTAGCCGCAATATGATATATCTCAACACTAGCTGAAACAAACCGGGCACCATTCGACCTAACAGAAGGGGAGTCAGAACTAGTATCTGGCTTTAACGTAGAATATGCAGGAGGGCCCTTCGCCCTATTCTTCCTAGCCGAATACGCAAACATCCTACTAATAAATACCCTATCCGCTGTATTATTCCTAGGAGCCTCACACATCCCAAGCATCCCCGAACTAACAACCATTAATCTAATAACTAAAGCTGCACTGCTGTCAATTCTATTCCTATGGGTACGAGCTTCCTACCCACGATTCCGATATGACCAACTAATACATTTAGTATGAAAAAATTTCCTCCCGCTAACACTTGCCTTCGTATTATGACACACCGCCCTACCAATCGCACTAGCAGGACTTCCCCCACAACTATAAACAAGGAACTGTGCCTGAATGCCCAAGGACCACTTTGATAGAGTGACTTATAGGGGTTAAAATCCCCTCAGTTCCTAGAAAGAAGGGAATCGAACCCATACCCAAGAGATCAAAACTCTTAGTGCTTCCTTTACACCACTTTCTACAGGCGGGGTCAGCTAATCAAGCTTTCGGGCCCATACCCCGAACATGACGGTTAAAGTCCCTCCTCCGCCAATGAACCCTTACGTACTTATAATTCTATTATCCAGCCTAGGACTAGGAACTACCCTAACCTTTGCCAGTTCCCACTGACTATTAGCTTGAATAGGGCTAGAAATTAATACCCTAGCAATCACCCCACTAATAGCACAACACCACCACCCACGTGCAGTAGAGGCAACCACAAAATATTTCCTAACCCAAGCCACAGCAGCAGCAATAATTCTCTTCGCAAGCACAACAAATGCCTGAATAACAGGAGAATGAAGCATCAATGACCTATCAAACCCTATCGCCAGTACAATGTTCATAACTGCCCTAGCCCTAAAAATTGGACTCGCACCAATACACTTCTGAATACCAGAAGTACTACAAGGACTAGACCTCCTAACTGGCCTAATCCTATCCACCTGACAAAAACTCGCCCCATTCGCACTAATTATTCAAACAGCCCAAACCATCGACCCAATACTATTAACCCTATTAGGAGTTACATCCACACTAGTAGGAGGATGAGGAGGACTAAACCAAACCCAACTGCGAAAAATCCTAGCCTACTCCTCAATCGCACATATAGGATGAATAATTATCGTTATCCAATACGCCCCACAACTCACCCTAATTGCACTAGGAACATATATCATCATAACATCCGCAGCATTCCTCACCCTCAAAACATCATTCACCACTAAAATCAACACGCTCGCAACAACCTGATCAAAAGCCCCAATCCTAGCATCTACTACTGCTCTAGCACTACTATCATTAGGAGGCCTACCCCCACTAACAGGATTCCTACCAAAATGACTAATTCTACAAGAACTAACAAAACAAGACCTCCCAATCATCGCCACAACCATAGCCCTAGCCGCCCTAATCAGCCTATATTTTTACCTACGACTATGCTACGCAATAACATTAACCATCTCACCCAACACAATCAACTCAACCACCCCATGACGAACCCAAACAACCCAAAATTCTTTACCCCTGGCCCTATTTACCACAGCCGCCCTAGGACTACTACCAATAACCCCAACCATTATAACACTAACCACCTAGGGACTTAGGATAATATTAGACCAAAAGCCTTCAAAGCTCTAAGTAGAAGTGAAAATCTTCTAGTCCCTGACTAAGACCTACAAGAAATTAACTTGCATCTCCTGATTGCAAATCAGACATTTTTATTAAACTAAGGCCTTACTAGATGGGAAGGCCTCGATCCTACAAACTCTTAGTTAACAGCTAAGCGCTCAAACCAGCGAGCATCCATCTACTTTTCCCGCCGTTTAAGCCAACAAGGCGGGAAAAGCCCCGGCAGAGTATTAATCTGCGTCTTCGGATTTGCAATCCAATGTGTTCTCCACCACGGGACTATGATAGGGAGAGGACTCAAACCTCTGTCTTCGGGGCTACAACCCACCGCCTAAACACTCGGCCACCCTACCTGTGGCAATCACGCGCTGATTCTTCTCTACTAACCACAAAGACATTGGTACCCTTTATCTCGTATTTGGTGCCTGAGCCGGAATAGTAGGAACCGCCTTAAGCCTTCTCATTCGGGCCGAGCTAAGCCAGCCCGGATCGCTTCTAGGCGACGACCAAATTTACAATGTTATCGTTACTGCCCACGCCTTTGTAATAATTTTCTTTATAGTAATGCCAATCCTCATTGGTGGATTTGGAAACTGACTCGTACCACTAATGATCGGAGCCCCCGACATGGCATTCCCTCGCATAAATAACATAAGCTTCTGACTCCTCCCCCCATCATTCTTGCTACTACTAGCCTCTTCTGGTGTTGAGGCTGGGGCCGGAACAGGATGAACAGTATATCCCCCTCTTGCAGGTAATTTAGCTCACGCAGGGGCATCAGTTGACCTGACAATTTTCTCACTTCATCTGGCAGGAGTTTCATCAATTCTAGGGGCCATTAATTTCATTACTACAACTATCAACATGAAACCCCCAGCTATCTCACAATACCAAACACCTTTATTCGTCTGATCCGTACTAGTAACTGCCGTACTACTTCTCCTATCACTACCAGTCCTAGCCGCTGGTATTACAATACTCTTAACAGATCGAAACCTTAATACCACATTCTTCGACCCAGCAGGAGGAGGGGACCCAATTTTATACCAACACTTGTTCTGATTCTTCGGTCACCCAGAAGTCTACATTCTTATTCTTCCAGGGTTCGGTATTATCTCCCATGTCGTAGCCTACTACTCAGGTAAAAAAGAACCATTCGGCTACATAGGAATAGTTTGAGCAATGATAGCCATCGGCCTTTTAGGATTTATTGTATGAGCCCACCACATGTTTACTGTTGGAATAGACGTAGACACTCGTGCATACTTTACATCTGCAACAATAATTATCGCTATTCCAACCGGTGTAAAAGTGTTTAGCTGATTAGCCACATTACATGGAGGATCAATTAAATGAGAAACTCCTATGCTATGAGCCCTAGGGTTTATTTTCCTATTTACAGTAGGAGGACTGACAGGAATTGTTCTATCCAACTCATCCCTTGATATTGTGCTCCACGACACATACTATGTAGTCGCACACTTCCACTACGTACTATCAATGGGTGCTGTATTCGCCATTATAGCAGCTTTCGTACACTGATTCCCACTACTGACTGGATATACTCTACATAGCACCTGAACAAAAATCCACTTTGGAGTAATGTTCATCGGAGTCAACCTCACATTCTTCCCACAACATTTCCTAGGCCTAGCAGGTATACCACGACGATACTCTGATTACCCAGACGCCTATGCTTTATGAAACACAGTATCATCCATCGGATCCCTAATTTCTCTAGTAGCAGTAATCATATTCCTATTTATTCTATGAGAAGCCTTTGCCGCCAAACGAGAAGTACTATCTGTAGAATTAACTATAACAAACGTAGAATGACTTCACGGCTGCCCTCCTCCTTACCACACATATGAGGAACCAGCATTTGTCCAAATTCAATCAAACTAACGAGAAAGGGAGGAATTGAACCCCCATATGCTGGTTTCAAGCCAGCCACATAACCACTCTGTCACTTCCTTCTAAAGACATTAGTAAAGCGCAAATTACACCACCTTGTCAAGGTGAAATCGTAGGTTAAATCCCTGCATGTCTTAAGCTAAAAGCTTAATGGCACATCCAACACAACTAGGATTCCAAGACGCGGCATCACCCGTTATAGAAGAGCTTCTACACTTCCACGACCACGCACTAATAATCGTACTCCTAATTAGCACCTTAGTATTATATATTATTACTGCAATGGTTTCAACTAAACTCACCAACAAATATATCCTAGATTCCCAAGAAATCGAAATCGTATGAACCATCCTACCAGCTGTTATTTTAGTCTTAATTGCTCTACCATCATTACGCATTTTATACCTTATAGACGAAATTAACGACCCCCACCTAACAATTAAAGCAATAGGACATCAATGATACTGAAGTTACGAGTATACAGATTATGAAAATCTAGGTTTTGACTCCTACATAGTCCCAACTCAAGACCTTGCCCCAGGACAATTCCGACTCCTAGAAACTGACCATCGAATGATTGTCCCAATAGAGTCCCCAGTCCGTGTCCTAGTATCCGCTGAAGATGTGCTACACTCCTGAGCTGTCCCATCTCTAGGCGTAAAAATAGACGCAGTACCAGGACGACTAAATCAAACCGCCTTCATCGCCTCACGCCCAGGTGTATTCTATGGACAATGCTCCGAAATCTGCGGTGCCAACCACAGCTTCATGCCAATCGTAGTAGAAGCAGTCCCACTAGAACATTTCGAAAACTGATCCTCATTAATACTAGAAGACGCCTCGCTAGGAAGCTAAATATTGGACAAAGCATTGGCCTTTTAAGCCAAAGATTGGTGATTCCCGACCACCCCTAGTGAAATGCCACAATTAAACCCCGGCCCTTGATTCGCAATTTTAGTATCCTCCTGACTAATCTTCCTAACTATTATCCCAACTAAAATTTTAAACCACGTTTCACCAAATGAGCCAACTCCAGTAAGTGCTGAAAAACACAAAACTGAATCCTGAGACTGACCATGATAACAAGCTTCTTCGACCAATTTGCAAGCCCATCTTACCTGGGAATCCCCCTAATTGCCATCGCTATAGCACTGCCATGAGTCCTCTACCCAACTCCATCATCCCGATGAATTAACAACCGACTCATCACAATCCAAGGATGATTTATTAACCGATTCACAAACCAATTAATATTACCCCTAAACGTAGGAGGTCACAAATGAGCACTCCTGCTAGCCTCACTAATAATTTTCCTAATTACTATTAATATGCTCGGCTTACTCCCATACACTTTTACGCCTACAACACAATTATCACTAAATATGGGATTCGCCGTACCCCTCTGACTCGCCACAGTAATTATTGGAATACGTAATCAACCAACAGTTGCACTAGGACATCTTTTACCAGAGGGAACACCTATTCCACTAATCCCAGTACTTATTATTATCGAAACAATTAGCCTATTCATCCGACCACTGGCCCTAGGAGTCCGACTCACAGCAAACTTAACTGCAGGCCACCTACTAATTCAACTAATTGCTACAGCCGTATTTGTCCTCTTACCTATAATACCAACAGTAGCAATCCTAACCGCCACTGTACTTTTCCTATTGACACTATTAGAAGTTGCAGTAGCAATAATTCAAGCCTATGTATTCGTACTCCTCCTAAGCCTATACCTACAAGAAAACGTCTAATGGCCCACCAAGCACATGCCTATCATATAGTCGATCCAAGCCCATGACCCCTAACCGGAGCCATCGCTGCACTACTAATAACATCCGGCTTAGCAATCTGATTCCACTTCCACTCAACAACATTAATAACTCTAGGATTAATTCTTCTACTCCTCACAATATACCAATGATGACGAGACATTATCCGAGAAGGAACCTTCCAAGGACACCACACACCCCCAGTACAAAAAGGACTACGATACGGAATAATCCTATTTATTACCTCCGAAGTCTTCTTCTTCCTAGGATTCTTCTGAGCCTTCTACCACTCAAGCTTAGCACCAACGCCAGAACTAGGAGGATGCTGACCCCCCACAGGAATTATCCCACTAGACCCATTCGAAGTGCCACTCCTCAATACAGCTGTACTACTAGCATCAGGAGTTACAGTAACATGAGCCCACCACAGCATCATAGAAGGAGAACGAAAACAAGCAATCCAATCTTTAGCATTAACCATTTTACTAGGACTCTATTTTACCGCTCTCCAAGCTGTAGAATATTACGAAGCACCATTCACAATTGCAGATGGAGTTTATGGCTCAACATTCTTCGTAGCCACAGGATTCCACGGACTGCACGTCATCATTGGATCATCTTTCCTGGCTGTATGTCTTCTACGCCAAATCCAATACCACTTCACATCCGAACATCACTTTGGCTTTGAAGCCGCTGCCTGATACTGACATTTCGTCGACGTAGTATGACTATTCCTCTACGTATCCATCTACTGATGAGGCTCATAAATCTTTCTAGTATTAAAGTTAGTATAAGTGACTTCCAATCACACGGTCTTGGTTAAACCCCAAGGAAAGATAATGAACCTAATTATAACCATTATAGTTATTACAGTGGCCCTATCCCTAATTTTAGCAATTGTATCCTTTTGGCTCCCACAAATAAACCCAGACGCAGAAAAACTATCCCCTTACGAATGTGGATTTGACCCGCTAGGATCCGCCCGACTTCCCTTCTCCCTACGCTTTTTCTTAGTGGCTATCTTATTTCTACTCTTTGACTTAGAAATTGCCCTCCTACTTCCCCTTCCCTGAGGAGATCAACTTCACAACCCCACTGGAACATTTTTCTGAGCCACAACAGTCCTAATCTTATTAACTCTTGGCCTAATTTACGAATGAACTCAAGGCGGCTTAGAATGAGCAGAATAGGGAGCTAGTCCAAAACAAGACCTCTGATTTCGGCTCAGAAAATCGTGGTTTAATTCCACGGCCCCCTTATGACACCCGTACATTTTAGCTTTAGCTCAGCATTCATTCTAGGACTAATAGGACTAGCATTCCACCGCACCCACCTACTATCTGCATTACTTTGCTTAGAAGGAATAATGCTATCCCTATTCATTGCACTGGCCTTATGAGCACTACAATTCGAATCCACAGGGTTTTCTACAGCCCCAATATTACTCTTAGCCTTCTCCGCCTGTGAAGCAAGCACAGGCTTAGCATTACTAGTTGCTACAGCCCGCACTCACGGAACCGATCGCCTACAAAACCTAAATCTACTACAATGCTAAAAGTACTAATCCCCACAATCATGTTATTTCCAACAATTTGACTAGTCTCCCCTAAATGACTATGAACAACCACAACCGCACATAGCCTCCTAATTGCCTTCATTAGCCTAACATGACTAAAATGAACATCAGAAACAGGATGAACCTCGTCCAACATATATCTAGCTACAGACCCACTTTCAACCCCGCTCCTCGTACTAACATGCTGATTGCTCCCACTAATAATTCTAGCTAGCCAAAACCATATTAACCCAGAACCAATTAGCCGACAACGCTCATACATTACCCTCCTCGCCTCACTACAAACTTTCCTAATTATAGCATTCGGTGCTACCGAAATCATCATATTTTACATTATATTTGAAGCCACACTAATCCCAACCCTCATCATTATTACCCGATGGGGAAACCAAACCGAACGCCTTAATGCAGGAACCTACTTCTTATTTTATACTCTAGCAGGGTCTCTCCCACTCCTAGTCGCCCTACTCCTACTTCAACAATCCACAGGAACGCTATCAATACTAGTACTACAATATTCACAACCACTACAGCTCAACTCTTGAGGCCATATAATCTGATGAGCCGGATGCTTAATTGCATTCCTAGTAAAAATACCACTATATGGGGTACACCTGTGATTACCAAAAGCACACGTAGAAGCCCCAGTAGCCGGATCCATAGTACTTGCAGCAGTACTGCTAAAGCTAGGAGGTTACGGAATAATACGAATAATAGTTATACTAGATCCACTATCAAAAGAACTTGCCTACCCATTTATTATCCTAGCTCTCTGAGGAATCATCATAACCGGCTCAATTTGCCTCCGTCAAACAGACCTAAAATCCCTAATCGCTTATTCATCGGTAAGCCACATAGGCTTAGTAGCAGGAGGAATTCTAATCCAAACCCCATGAGGATTCTCAGGAGCAATTATCCTAATAATTGCCCACGGACTAGTATCCTCAGCACTATTCTGCTTAGCTAATACAGCATATGAACGAACCCACAGCCGAACAATAATTCTTGCCCGAGGACTACAAGTAATCTTCCCACTAACCGCAGTCTGATGATTCATCGCCAATCTCGCTAATTTAGCACTCCCACCCCTACCCAACCTAATAGGAGAACTCATGATTATCACAACCCTATTCAACTGATCACCATGAACAATCTTACTAACAGGACTAGGCACATTAATTACAGCCGGCTACTCCCTATACATATTCCTTATATCACAACGAGGCCCAACACCAAACCACATTACAGGACTCCAACCATTCCACACCCGAGAACACTTACTAATAACCATACACCTAATTCCAGTCCTCCTTCTAGTAACAAAACCAGAACTCATATGAGGATGATGCTACTGTAAGTATAGTTTAACCAAAATATTAGATTGTGATTCTAAAGACAGGAGTTAAAATCCCCTTACTCACCAAGGAAGTACAGAAAATAGTAAGCACTGCTAATCCTTACCTACCATGGTTAAATTCCGTGGCTTCCTTGCGCTTTCAAAGGATAACAGTTCATCCGTTGGTCTTAGGAACCAAAAACTCTTGGTGCAAATCCAAGTGGAAGCTAAAATGGCACTAATTATACACTCATCACTTATCCTAATCTTTTTCATCTTACTATACCCACTAATTACCACATTAAATCCAAACCAACAAGAATCCAAACTAGCAGAAATAGCCAAAACCGCTGTCAGCTCTGCATTCTTCATTAGTCTTCTACCATTAATAATTTTTCTCAACCTAAAAACAGAAGGCATTATTACAAATTGACACTGAATAAACACCCAAACATTTGACGTCAATATCAGCTTCAAATTCGACCACTACTCCCTAATCTTTGTCCCAATTGCCCTATACGTCACTTGATCAATCCTAGAATTTGCATTATGATATATACACTCCGACCCCTACATTAACCGATTCTTCAAATACTTACTAACATTCTTAGTAGCTATAATTATCCTAGTCACAGCCAACAACATATTCCAACTATTCATCGGCTGAGAAGGAGTAGGAATCATGTCATTCCTACTAATCGGATGGTGACACGGACGAGCAGATGCTAACACAGCAGCCCTCCAAGCTGTCATCTACAACCGAGTAGGAGACATCGGACTAATCATAACTATGGCCTGATTCGCAACAAACCTCAACTCCTGAGAAATTCAACAAATCTTCACCCTATCAAAAAACTTTGACATAACAATTCCCCTAATAGGACTTGCCTTAGCAGCAACAGGAAAATCGGCCCAATTCGGCCTTCACCCATGACTTCCATCAGCCATAGAAGGTCCTACGCCAGTATCCGCCCTACTCCACTCAAGTACTATAGTCGTTGCAGGAATTTTCCTACTAATCCGCCTTCACCCCTTAATAGAAGACAACCAACTGGCACTAACAATCTGCCTCTGCCTAGGAGCATTAACCTCACTATTCACAGCCACCTGTGCCCTAACCCAAAATGATATCAAAAAAATCGTAGCTTTTTCAACATCAAGTCAACTAGGACTAATAATAGTTACAATTGGACTAAATCAACCACAACTAGCATTCCTTCACATTTGCACACACGCCTTCTTCAAGGCCATACTATTCCTGTGTTCAGGGTCAATTATTCACAGCCTAAATGATGAACAAGACATCCGAAAAATAGGCGGACTATTTAACATCATGCCCGCCACCTCAACCTACTTTACAATTGGCAGCCTAGCCTTAACAGGGACCCCCTTCCTAGCAGGATTCTTCTCAAAAGATGCAATCATCGAAGCCCTAAACACCTCCCACCTAAACGCCTGAGCCCTAATCCTCACACTAATCGCCACATCATTCACCGCAGTCTATAGCTTCCGACTAGTATACTTCGTAACCATGGGGACCCCACGATTCTTGCCCCTATCCCCAATCAATGAGAATAACCCACTAGTAATCAACTCAATTAAACGACTTGCCTGAGGAAGCATTATTGCAGGCTTCATCATTACACACAACTTCCTGCCAATAAAAACACCAATCATAACAATACCAACCACCTTAAAAATAGCAGCCCTCTTAGTAACCATTACCGGCCTACTAGTAGCCATAGACCTAACCAACATAACAAGCAAACAAGTCAAAATTACCCCAATTATCCCTACACACCATTTTTCAAACATGCTAGGATTCTTCCCAGCAATTACCCACCGCCTACTTCCAAAACTCAACCTCACCCTAGGACAATCAGCTGCCACCCAACTAGACAAAACATGACTTGAAGCCATCGGGCCAAAAGGCCTGGCACTAACACAAACAATTATAGCAAAAATTACAAATGACATCACACGAGGAATAATCAAAACATACCTAACCATTTTCCTTCTTACCCTAATCCTAGCCACCATTCCAGTCCTACTTTAAACCGCTCGAAGAGTCCCACGACTTAAACCACGAGTAAGCTCCAACACAACAAGCAAAGTTAAAAGCAGCACCCAAGCACAAATAACTAACATCCCACCACCAGACGAATATATAACAGCCACACCACTAATATCCCCACGCAAAACAGAAAACTCTTTCAGTCCATCAACAACTACTCAAGAACCCTCATATCAGCCTCCTCAAAAAAGTCCCGCCACCAAACCAACTCCTAATAAATAAACTAAAACATATCCCAACACAGAACGGCTACCCCAAGCCTCCGGGAAAGGCTCAGCAGCCAAAGCTGCCGAATAAGCAAAAACTACAAGCATCCCCCCTAAATAAATTAAAAAAAGGACCAGCGACAAAAAAGAGCCACCATGACCAACCAAAACTCCACACCCAACCCCAGCCGCAACTACTAACCCAAGCGCAGCAAAATAAGGCGTAGGATTAGAAGCAACAGCAACTAAACCCACAACCAAAGCCATCAATAATAAAAACATAAAATAGGTCATAATTCTTGCTCAGACTTTAACCGAGACCAATGACTTGAAGAACCACCGTTGTTATTCAACTACAAGAACCACTAATGGCAAGCCTACGAAAAACACACCCCCTCATTAAAATCGCTAACGACGCACTAGTCGACCTACCAGCACCATCTAACATCTCAGCATGATGAAACTTCGGGTCCTTACTAGGACTATGCTTAATTACCCAAATTCTAACCGGACTATTCCTAGCCATACACTATACCTCAGACATTTCAACCGCATTCTCATCAGTAACCCACATCTGCCGAGACGTAAACTACGGCTGACTAATCCGTAATATACATGCCAACGGAGCATCATTCTTCTTCATCTGTATTTATATACATATCGCCCGAGGCCTATACTACGGATCCTACCTATACAAAGAAACTTGAAACATTGGAGTAGTACTCCTACTACTAGTCATAATAACAGCCTTCGTTGGTTACGTTCTCCCTTGAGGACAGATATCATTCTGAGGTGCTACCGTAATTACAAACCTATTATCCGCAGTACCTTATATAGGAGACATACTAGTCCAATGAATTTGAGGTGGCTTCTCAGTAGATAACGCAACACTAACACGATTCTTCGCATTCCACTTCCTACTTCCATTCATCATCACCGCCGCAACTATTATTCACCTCTTATTCCTCCACGAAACAGGATCAAACAACCCAATTGGACTAAACTCAGACGCAGACAAAATCTCCTTCCACCCGTATTTCACATACAAAGACCTCCTCGGATTCGTAATTATACTTCTAGCCCTTACATTACTCGCACTATTTTCACCAAACCTACTAGGAGACCCAGAAAACTTCACCCCTGCAAACCCCCTAGTTACCCCTCCACATATCAAGCCAGAATGATACTTCCTATTTGCCTACGCCATCTTACGATCAATTCCTAATAAACTGGGAGGAGTCTTAGCATTACTATTCTCAATTCTAGTACTTATAGTAGTACCCCTCCTACACACCTCAAAACAACGAGGATTAACATTCCGCCCAATCACTCAATTCCTATTCTGAACCCTGGTAGCAGACATAATTATCTTAACATGAATTGGGGGTATACCAGTAGAACACCCATTCATCATCATTGGACAAATTGCATCCGTGCTATACTTCGCACTATTCCTTATCTTTATTCCACTAGCAGGATGATTAGAAAATAAAGCACTAGAATGAGCTTGCCCTAGTAGCTTAGCCTAAAAGCATCGGTCTTGTAATCCGAAGATCGGAGGTTAAACTCCTCCCTAGCGCCCAGAAAAGAGAGATTTTAACTCCCACCCCTGGCTCCCAAAGCCAGAATTCTAAACTAAACTATTTTCTGGGGTAAATCCACCCCTATATGGTTTAATACATAATATGCATAATATTACACTAATGTATTAGTACATCTATGTATTATCACCAACTCATTTTTTTAACCATAAAGCAGGTACTAAATTTTAAGGTATACATAAGCATATTATTAAGACTCAGAAACTAAATTATCTCGACTTGGGAAATAGATTAATTCCCTAAAACATCGACCTCAACATTTCCCTTGCAGGCACAACAATAACCTTATTTAACCATATTAATGTAGTAAGAGACCACCAACCAATTTATATAAAGGCATATCATGCATGATAGAATCAGGGACAATAACCGTGGGGGTCGCACAATATGAACTATTACTGGCATCTGGTTCCTATTTCAGGGCCATAAACTGTAAACTTCCCCCCTCGGATAATTATACTGGCATCTGATTAATGGTGTAGTACATATGTCTCGTTACCCACCATGCCGGGCGTTCTTTTATATGCATAACGTATTTTCCTTTTGGCTTCATCTCACTTGGCATCTCAGAGTGCAAATTCAAATGTTAAATCAAGGTTGAACATTTTTCCTGCTTGTGATAAATACAGATTAATTATCGTAAGACATAACTTAAGCATTACATTCTACTCACTCAAGTGCATACTATACTTATCTATTGTTCAACTATACCTATACTATAGTGCCCCCTTTGGTTTTTGCGCGACAAACCCCCCTACCCCCCTACGCTCAGTAAATCCTGCTTTCCTTGTCAAACCCCGAAACCAAGGAGGACTCGAGAACGTACAAACCAACAAGTTGAAATATGAATTGCTATCCCACATTATATATATATATATATATATATATGCATCAATTTTTACACTTTTCCCAAATCTGCATTAACCCAAAAAGCCGGACAAAAATTCTACAAAAAATAACCCAACACTAAATATCCTAACATTATATT